AAAATCTAACAAATTCAAGCATTTATATTTAATAAAAATAATTATTATATAAATTTACCAAAAAATAAAACAAAAACTGAAAAGGAAAAAACTATTTTACAATAGAAATTTTATGTTCCTTTTGTATCAGGATTTATTTAATCAATTAAACATTCAATTATCCCGAAAAATTATGATCTAATATATTTATAAATTATTGTAATAATAATATAAAAAAAACATATTAGTAATTAAACGTTAAACGAATAATAAATATCTGGTTTTATAAAAATAATCAAACTTAAATAAATTATTATATAATAAATTATAATAATAAATTAAATAAATAAAAAAAAATTAAAGGAATAATAGTACCAAAAAGTTTCACAACTATTATAAATTATTCAACAATTTCAAATATTATAAAAACATTTATAATACAACACAATAATAATAAAATTAGTAAATTAACAAAATTTAATTCTCAAACTCGGCCAAAATAAAATGACTGTTTAACAAAAACATCTCTAATAGAAATAATTATTAGTAAAATCTGCTCAATGAAATTTAAATAGCCGCAACTTTGTTGTGCTAAGGTAGCATAATCATTTGTTTTTTAATTAAAAACTAGAATGAAAGATTTAACATTTTTATCTCTATCATTAATAAATTTATTTAAATTTATCTTAAATATAAAAAGATATTTATAAAATAAAAAGACGACAAGACCCTATTGAACTTAACTAAAGTTAAACTGGGGCAGTTAATTAATTAATATTTTAATTCTTTTTAATAAAAAAAAATAACTAATAAAATTAATATAATCAAGTTACCATAGGGATAACAGCGTAATTATTTTCTTAAGCTCTTATTTAAAAAATAGTTTGCGACCTCGATGTTGAATTAATTACCTGATAAATGCAACAATTTAATAAAGGAAGTCTGTTCGACTTTTAATTAACTACATGATTTGAGTTCAGACCGGCGCAAGCCAGGTCGGATTCTATCTTTTATTTATTTTTTTCCTAGTACGAAAGGACCTGAAAAAATATTAAAAATACTAAATTGGCAGAAAAATGCATTAGAATTAGAATCTAAATAAGATAATATTATATTTTCAATTAACTTTATCATTTCTACAATTAGAATTCTAATCAGAGTAGCTTTCTACACTATTTTAGAACGAAAAATTCTAGGTTATATTCAAATCCGAAAAGGCCCTAATAAAGTAGGACTAATAGGGATTCTACAACCTTTTGCAGACGCAATTAAACTTTTTAATAAAAATTTAATTACAGCAGAAAATATAAATTTTTCTATAGTATATATAACACCAGCTTTCTCATTAATGATCTCTATTATTATAATTCCAATCATCTCTTTCAATAATTACCCAATATTTGATAATAAACACACAATTCTGTTATTTTTCATCTTATCTACAATATCTGTATATTTCATTTTAATAATTGGATGAACAGCCAACTCAAAATATTGTCACTTAGGGTCTATTCGAAGAGTAGCCCAAATAATTTCCTATGAAGTCTCATTTTTTTTAATTATTTTATTTATTGCAATTATATCAAACTCATATTTACTTACTCAAATTAGAGAATCTCAGATTCTATTATATTTCTTCTGAGGAAATATAATTCTCTTTATAATTTGAACAACTAGTTGTTTAGCCGAAACCAATCGAAGACCTTTTGACTTCGCAGAAGGTGAATCAGAATTAGTCTCAGGGTTTAATGTAGAATACATAGGTGGATGATTTGCGTTAATCTTTCTAGCTGAATACATAAGAATATTAATTTTAAGTTTAATATCTACAATTATATTCTTTAAACAATTAAATAATTTAAATTCAATAATAATTCTAATTATATTCTCATTATTACTAATTTGAGTTCGTGGGACTCTCCCACGATTTCGATATGATATACTTATAAAACTTAGATGAAAAATTTTTCTCCCAATATCTTTATTTATAGTGCCATTATCAATATTTATATCATTTTACTTTATTTAGATCTTAAGCTTACAAAACTTATATTTTACTTAAACTAATCAACAAGACTTTAAAGAAATATTTTCTTATAAACTGCTTTCAAAACAATTTTAAATAAAATCAAAACATAACTAAATCTTGAACCTCATAAAAAAATCAAAACATAATATATATTAAAAAATATAATACACTAAAATGAGCCCCCATAATTCTATAAGGTATTTCAACCTCACAAGCACCAATTCAAGTTAATAATATTCAATTAATAACATAAAATCAAAAAACAAATTTCAAAAAATAATAAAAAAAAGTTCTACGAAAACGATGCCCTAAAAAAAACGGTAAAAAATATAATACAACTACAGATATAATTAAAGCAATAACACCCCCAATTTTTCTAGGTACCGAACGTAAAACAGTATAAGCAAATAAAAAGTATCATTCTGGTTGAATATGAGTTGGAGTTACTAAAGGATTAGATGGAATAAAATTCTCAACATCCATAAAAATATAAGGATAACATAAACAAATAAATATAAAAAAAACAAAAAAAATTATAAAACCATAAACATCCTTAAATCTATAATAAGGGTGAAAAGAAATTTTATCCCCTTCACTTCTAACCCCTAAAGGGTTATTAGACCCAGTCTCGTGCAAAAACAATAAATGAAAAACCACTATAAATAAAATAATAAAAGGTAAAATAAAATGAAAAGCAAAAAATCGAATTAAAGTAGGATTACCAACAGCAAAACCGCCTCAAATCCATTCCACAAGAAAAATACCTACATAAGGAATAGCAGACAATAAATTAGTAATTACAGTAGCAGCTCAAAAAGACATTTGACCCCAAGGTAGCACATAACCTAAAAAAGCAGTAGCCATAGATAATAATAAGATAGTAACTCCACTCAACCAAGTTTTATGAAAACGATAAGAGCCATAATATAATCCACGCCCAATATGAATATATATCAATAAAAAAAATATTCTAGCACCATTAGCATGAACTACACGAAGTAATCAACCATAATTAACATCTCGTATTATATGAATCACTCTATCAAAAGATAAATTAACCTCACCTCTAAAATGAAATGATAAAAATAAACCTGTTAAAATTTGAGAAAATAAAAACACCCCTAATAAAGAGCCAAAATTTCAAAAATAAGTTAATCTAGAAGGAGAAGGTAAATCTACTAAAGAATTATTCAAAATAGAAACAATAGAATCTTTCTTACGCAACCCCACTAAAATTTCTCATTATTTAATCTATCAAATTAACCCTTTTTATCAGGCATATTTTCATATTACACGAATAGCCCCCCCCTCCAGTCCTCTAACCCAAATAACCATTAATATAATTCTCAATAAAAACACAACTAAAAATATATTAAACATTCTAATATAATTTACCCACAATCTAAATCTCACCATTCTATAATCAGAACCATAAATTATATAACTCCCACTAAAAAATAAAATTATAAAAATAACCACATAAACCATATTATAAACTTCAAATCTTTCATTAGGGAATAATGTTACTATATATGTAAAAACTACCAACACACCGCTTAATATTACCATTACTATAGCATATCTAAACCAATATCTACCTATTAATATGTATAAAAAAAAAGAATAAAAAAAAGTAATTAAAATTAACACTCCCACTATAAATACAGGTTGAGATCTTATTAAAAAAAACAAACCTATAATAACAATCATCATCAAAAGTTTCTTAATAATTTAATAAAAATATCTACTTTGGATGTAGAAAACTCTAAAAATAATAATTATAAAAATAATAATTACAATAAGACTAATAAGAATATGTTGATGACGAAAAAATATTATTATAATACTTATAAGATTAGAAATATTACTAATTTCCTTATTTATAACAATAGCAATATCACTTAAAATATCCCCAAACTTAACACTTCTCATAATTTTAACCTTAATAGTTAGAGGATCAAGAATTGGACTTAGATTATTAGTAGCTATATCCCACACTCATAAATCTTCCAACTCTATATTTATTAATATATTAACTTTTGATAAAAATAATCCTCCCTTCAATATCTATCCTAATTCTATTAAAATTTATAAATATTCATATTATCACATTAACATCTATACTAATTCTATTAATAATAAAATCTTCAAGCAATTTTTCAATTATAAGACAATATATAATAATAGATACAATATCTATCATTATAATTCTACTAACAATTACTAGAACTATTTTAATTATAATCTCATCAAATTTATTTAGAGAAATTATAGTATTAATTCCAATAATTTTCACTACCCTAATCATTACATTCTCAGTCTCAAAAATTTTCATCTTCTATATTTTCTTCGAAATCGTATTGATCCCCACAATAATCCTAATTACTAAATACGGAAAACAACCAGAACGGCTTCAAGCCGGAATCTACCTTTTAATTTATACAATCCTAGCTTCACTTCCCTTATTAGCTAGTATTTTATATATAAAAAACAACATATCATTCCCCTTAATAATCAATCAAACAATAAAATTTAAATTTATAATACTTCTAATAATAGCTTTTTTAGTAAAAATACCTATATTCTTCTTACATCTATGATTACCTAAAGCTCACGTAGAAGCCCCATTAGAAGGATCAATAATTCTAGCCGCAGTATTATTAAAATTAGGGGGATATGGATTAATCCGACTAATACCAATTTGTTTCCAAAAATTAAATTCAATAAATTATTGAATCATTAGAATTAGAATAATTGGAGCAATAGCCACAGGAATAAATTGCATCCGACAAAAAGATATAAAATCCCTGATCGCTTATTCATCAGTAGCCCATATAGGTCTTGTTTTATCAAGAATTTTCTGTATTAATTATATTGGATTAACAGGGGCAATTATAATAATAATTGCCCATGGAATATCATCATCCGCACTTTTCTTTTTAGTAAATGACCTTTATATAAAAATTCATTCTCGAAACATTATATTATTTAAAGGACTATTAATCATTACCCCTAACATTACTATATGATGATTCTTATTTATAGCAATAAATATTTCAGCGCCCCCCTCAATTAACACAATCAGAGAAATTTTCATTATATCAAGATTAATTATATGAACAAAATCAACAATTCTTCCTATTATTATAGCCTCAATTATAACAACTTCATTCTCATTATCTATTTTCATTAATATTACTCACAATAAAAATATAATACTCCCATTCAATCAATCTAAACAAAAAACCTACTTATCATTAATAATTCATTTAATTCCCTTAATCATACTTTTAATAAAAATAGAAACCATATGTATTTATATATCTAGTTTAAATAAAAACAATAATTTGTGGAATTATAACTTCTAACAATACTCTACACCATATATATAATAATCACCTTAATAATTCCACTATTTTTATCTATTTATTTATTAATAAATAACACATTTATCTGTATAGAAATTCCCTTAATCAATATAACCTCATTTAATATACCTATTGGAATTAGATTGGATTGAATCTCATGTATATTTCTATCTACAGTAATATTTATTTCAAGAATAATCTTAACATTCAGAACATTTTACATACCAAAAAAAGAATATAAAAAATTTTCCATTCTTTTAATAATATTCGTTTTATCAATAATAATCTTAATTATTAGAGATAATATCATTTTCATTTTATTAGGATGAGATGGTTTAGGTTTATCCTCATATATTTTAGTAATTTATTACCAAAATTACTCAACCGCAGCTTCAGGAACTATCACACTTCTATCTAATCGAATTGGAGATATTATAATTTTATTAGCTATTAGAATCACAATAATAAATTCAAACTGAAATTTTAATATAAACGAAGAATATCAATTAATTACAATAATTCTACTCCTTATCGCAGCATCATCTAAAAGAGCTCAATTCCCATTCTCAGCCTGATTACCAGCAGCAATAGCTGCTCCAACCCCTATTTCCGCTCTAGTGCATTCATCCACCTTAGTAACAGCAGGGGTATATTTATTAATCCGAATTATAAATAATATACACCCAATTTCTATCTCAATTATTATAATTCTATCCAGAATAACAGCTATCTACGCAAGAATATCAGCAAATTGAGAACAAGACTTAAAAAAAATCATCGCACTATCAACCTTAAGACAAATCGCTATAATAATATTCGCTATTTCAATAAAATCAACAACATTAGCTTTTTTTCATTTAATTATTCACGCCATATTCAAATCTACTATATTTCTATGTGCAGGAATTATAATCCACAACTCATCATATCAAGATATACGAATAATAGATATAAAAATAAATAATTCACCATTAATAATATCAATTTTAGGATTATCAGGTATAATATTAATAGCTATCCCATTTACATCAGGATTTTTCTCCAAAGATTCAATTATCGAAACAATAATTTCTTCAAAATTCAATATAATAATAACATTCTTAATAATTATATCAATTGGTATAACTGCCGCCTACACATTACGCATATCATTTTACTCAAATAAATACTTCTTAAAATCAAAGCCTGATTCCATATCCCACGAAGATTTAAATTCAAATCTTCCAATCATCTTAATAACTACTCTTTCAATTTCTTTAGGGACATCAATTATATGAATCCTAACACCTTACCAAATCCTCATTTTCCCTAATATATTTAAATTTTTAATTTTAACAACATTATTAACTGGAACAATTTTAGGTATTACTTTATCATTTAAATCCCCAACATATATAAAATTAGGAGAATCATCAATTTCACTATGATTTATTCATATATTAACCACATCCCTAACAAATAATTTATCCCCATTAATAAACACTTTCTCAATTAATGACAAAACATGACAAGAAATATATGGGCCTAAAGAATCCTTTAATACCATCAAAAATATATCAAACTTACCAAATCTAATAAAAACATCAATTATATTTTCACTAATTTTATTAACAATACTCCCAGCAATAACAATAACAATATATCTTTATAGCTTATATAGAGCAATTTACTGAAGATAAAAAGGACTAAATCATTACGCTAAATAAATATACTTTCAAATTTTAAAATAATATTTACATTAAATAAAATAAGTAATTTCACTTTTCCTCAATTCCGGTTTTTCCCGGTTCCCCCTTGAACCGGAAAAAAGGGGGACCCTACATTGAGGTGGGGTGTTGTGTTACTTCTATTTCATTAACAATGAAATCGCTTAAAGCTTTATTCTCATTTATATTGAAGTATGTACAACATATTAACTGATTGCAAATTAGTTATAAACTTCATAAGTAATTTCACTTTTCCTCAATTCCGGTTTTTCCCGGTTCCCCCTTGAACCGGAAAAAAGGGGGACCCTACATTGAGGTGGGGTGTTGTGTTACTTCTATTTCATTAACAATGAAATCGCTTAAAGCTTTATTCTCATTTATATTGAAGTATGTACAACATATTAACTGATTGCAAATTAGTTATAAACTTCATAAGTAATTTCACTTTTCCTCAATTCCGGTTTTTCCCGGTTCCCCCTTGAACCGGAAAAAAGGGGGACCCTACATTGAGGTGGGGGTGTTGTGTTACTTCTATTTCATTAACAATGAAATCGCTTAAAGCTTTATTCTCATTTATATTGAAGTATGTACAACATATTAACTGATTGCAAATCAGTTATAAACTTCATAAGTAATTTCATTTATCTATTTGGCAGATCAGTGCACTAAGTTTAAGCCTTAGATACAATAACATTTCCATCATGAAATAATGACGTGAATTTCACTAAATTATCCATCACTTAAGTCGAAATTAAGCCGCTCCAAAGCTCATTACCTTATAGCAGCCATCAGCTAATAGGAAGTTAGCAGCTTCCATAAAACTATTCAATAATAATTATTGATTATTTTAAACAAACGTATCACTATCTAATCATTCCAAAGACCCATAATTATACTCGTACAACAAACCTAAAATTAATACTCCAACAAATATAATAAATACTCACACCCCTATTACTCTCATTAATAAAAAAGGAATGGGGAGTATTAAAGAAATCTCAACATCAAAAATAATAAATAAAATAGAAATCAAAAAAAATCGATAAGAAAACACTATCCGTGTAAAAGATCTAGGATCAAAACCACATTCATAAGGACTCATAGACTCATTATCCCCCACCACCTTATAAAATATTAAAAAAAATAACAAATATACTAATAATACTAATAATAAAGATTCGAACAAAATAATAAAAAATATTTTTCCTCTATTTAATTGGAAATCAAATGTACTAATATACTAATATACTAAGCCCCTCACCAATAAACAACAGAAAATAAAAACAATCAAACTACATCAACAAAATGTCAATATCAAGCAGCAGCCTCAAATCCAAAATGATGGCTTATAGAAAAGTGACCCTTAACTATCCGGATTCAAACCACAAATAAAAACAACGTCCCAACAATTACATGAAAACCATGAAATCCTGTAGATATAAAAAAAGTTGACCCATAAACTGAATCTCTGATTCTAAAAGCAGCTATAATATATTCAAATCCCTGTAAAGATAAAAAATACAAACCCAAAATTCAAGTTATTATTAAAGAATTTTTAGCTATCTTCCAATCTTCATTCAAAATTGACTGATGACATCAAGTAACTCTCACCCCAGAAGCCAATAAAATAACAGTATTCAATAAAGGAACTTGAAAAGGATTAAATGGAAATAAACCACAAGGTGGCCAAGAAGAACCCAACTCCACAGTAGGACTTAATCTAGAATGAAAAAAAGCTCAAAAAAAAGAAATAAAAAAGAAAACTTCTCTAACAATAAATAATAATATACCTAATATCAACCCTTTTAATACTACTCTAGAATGATAACCTTGAAAAGTCCCCTCCCGCACCACATCTCGCCATCATAAAAAACTTACAAAAAATATTATAATTAAAGATACAAATATTAAATCCAACTCCACAAATACAAATATTTTAACTAACCCAATTACAAAGGATAAAATCCCAAAACCAACTACTAAAGGTCAAGGAGATATATTAACTATATGGTATGGGTGATAAACCTTTCTCAAAAGTTAATAATATTCTAAAGCATATAATAATAACAAAATTCTAAAAACAAAACCTTGAATAACCGCAACCCCAAACTCCAAAATCAATAAAATTCTTTGAAAAATTAAAGAACTTATAAATCCAGTAACATTAATCAATCTAATTCTAGCCAATAAACCAACAATTAAATGCCCAGCTATTATATTAGCAGCTAAACGAACGGATAAAGTAAATGGTCGAATTAAATGGCTAATACTTTCAATTAAAACCAATAAAGGTGATAATAAAATAGGACTCCCCTCAGGCACCAAATGCGCAGCTCTATTCTTAAAGTTTTTAAATCACCCTATCAAAAAAAATGATACTCACAAAACAAACCCAAATCCTAAAGAAATTATAGGGTGAGCAGTACTAGTAAAAACGAAAGGAAATAAACCCAATAAATTTCTCATCATTAAATACAAAAAAGTTATTACACATAAAAATCTTAATACATTATGATTCGGTTGACCAACTTCATTAAACATTTTTTTCACTCCACCATACACTATAAATATAATATTTACATAATCACTTTTAATAAAAAAATATCGTCTCGGTAAAAATATAAAAATAATAAACATAATAATTCAATTTAAAGAAACACCAAAATAAGACGTAGGATCAAAAACAGAAAATAAACTTACTACCATTCTCAATTAAATTCAACAAATATCAATCCCTTATTTGCGCCAAAATCATCAACACTTATTAAATTTTTAATATAATATAAATAATAACTTATAAATAATAAAAAAACAAATATAAATGAAGAAAATATTCATATTAAAGGTATTAACTGAGGAATATTCTTATCTTTAACTTGACAAATTAATATTATAATTTAACTAAATTACTCATAATTAATTTAAGAGACTAACACCTTATATCGGCCACTTCACTATCAATTACCCAAAAACTCTATTTGAGGAATTACAGAAATTATAATAGGTATAAAACTATGATTAGCACCACACAATCTCAGAACATTGCCCTCTAAACAACCCTATCCGATTAAAAATTATCGACAATTGATTTAACCGCCCGGGAACAGCATCAACCTTAATTCCTAAAGATGGAATAGTTCAAGAATGAATTACATCTACTCTAGAAATAATTATACGAACATTAACCCCATAAGGAATAATTAAATAATTATCAACATTAAGTAAACGAAACATTCTTTCACTATCAGAAACTATATAAGAATCAAAACTATTAAAACCTAAATCTCTATATTCATAAGATCAATATCATTGATGCCCCAACACTTTAATAATTATATCATAAAATTCTCTTTCCTCCATTAAATATAATAACCGTAAAGAAGGAAAAGCAATAAAAAATAAAAAAATAGCCGGTAAAACAGTCCAAATTCTCTCTAACTCTTGACCCTCAAATAAACCTAAATTATAACTTTTATTAAAACAAGAATTAATAAGAATATAACCAACTAAAATCATAATCATAATTATCACCACTATAGTGTGATCATGAAAAAAAATCAGCTGTTCTATTACAGGGGAAACCCCATTTTGAAAATAAACAGACGATCATGTTGACAAAAGTTACTTATAGTTTAACATATTAAGTTGATTAAAAGTATGATCTAAAGGGGGAATATTATTAATTCATTCTAAAGATGAACTTACAAAATAAGGATTATTAATAGAATACTTAAGAACCAAACTCTCCCAAACAATAAAAAGAAAAAATACAACCCCAATTAAAGATAAAAGAGACCCTAAAGAAGAAACTATATTCCAAAAAATAAATACATCCGGATAATCAGAATAACGACGAGGTATGCCATTCAAACCTAAAAAATGCTGAGGAAAAAAAGTTATATTTACCCCTAAAAATATAATATAAAATTGCAACTTAGATTTTTTCTCTCTAAGAACCACCCCAAAAAATAAAGAAAATCAATAAGTAATTCCAGCTAAAATAGCAAAAACAGCCCCCATTCTTAATACATAATGAAAATGAGCTACTACATAATAAGTATCATGTAAAACAATATCAAGAGAAGAATAAGAAAGCACCACCCCTGTAATCCCCCCTAAAGTAAATAAAAAAACAAAACCAATACACCATATTAAAGGAACATCAATTTTAAAATAAGAACCATGCAAAGTAGCCATTCATCTAAAAATTTTAATACCAGTAGGAACAGCAATAATTATAGTAGCCGCCGTAAAATAAGCTCGAGTATCAACATCTATTCCTACCGAAAATATATGATGAGCTCAAACAACAAAACCCATCCCCCCAATTCCTAATATAGCATAAATTATCCCCAAACTCCCAAATGGTTCACGTTTTCCTACAGAAGAACTAATAATATGCGAAACAATCCCAAAACCAGGTAAAATCAAAATATAAACTTCAGGATGCCCAAAAAATCAAAATAAATGTTGAAACAAAATAGGATCCCCACCTCCAGCAGGATCAAAAAAAGACGTATTAAAATTTCGATCAGTTAACAATATTGTAATAGCACCAGCCAACACAGGTAAAGATAATAAAAGCAAAACAGCAGTAATTAAAACAGATCATACAAATAAAGGAACTTTTTCTATTCTCATCCCATATGAACGTATATTAAAGATAGTAGAAATAAAATTAATAGCCCCTATAATAGAAGAAGCCCCAGCTAAATGTAAAGAAAAAATAGCAAAATCTACTGATCTACCAGCATGGCCAATAGTGGAAGCCAAAGGGGGATAAACAGTTCAACCAGCTCCAACCCCTATTTCCACCATTGAAGAAATAAATAATAATAATAAAGAAGGGGGTAATAATCAAAAACTTAAATTATTCATACGAGGAAAGGCTATATCAGGAGCCCCTAATATTAAAGGAACCAATCAATTTCCAAACCCTCCAATTAAAATCGGTATAACTATAAAAAAAATTATAATAAAAGCATGAGCAGTAACAATTACATTATATAAATGATCATCCCCTAAATATCTTCCCGGTTGTCCTAATTCAATTCGAATCAATACTCTTATAGCTGTCCCCACTATAGCAGACCAAGCCCCAAAAATTAAATATAAAGTCCCAATATCTTTATGATTTGTAGAATAAAATCATCGCAGTAATTAAGTTTCTCAAACATTAAGTTGCAAACTTAAAATTCTATTTAAGAAATCATTAGATGATGAACTGTAAATTCATATAAGATTACACTTTTAACCTTGAAAGCTAATAGAATTATTATCTTATTATTCTTAAGTTAATATTATCAAACCTAAAATACTACCAATAAAAACACCTAAAAACATTAAAAAGTCTAATCTAAAAAAATAATGACAATTATATATAGTATAACATCAACCAATATTAAACACCCCACCAACTATAATATCATAGACAACCCGAACATAAATATAAAATATAATCACAGATATTAAAACCATTATAACCACTAAATATAAATTAATATTTAAAATATAATAAAAAGCTAATCATTTTAAAAAAAAACCTAATAAAGGAGGAACTCCAGCTATTCTTATTACTCCTAAAAAAAATCATCATTTATTCTTTCATTTCATAATATCTATAAATCTGTCAATCTCATAATAATATATTATAAAAACAACAGATAATACTATCCCATACATTAATAAATAAAAAAATCAAATTCCATTATCAACAAAACTACACATTAATAATCAACCTAAATGATGAATTGAAGAATAAGCAAAAAGAAATTTTATCTTACTTTGATTAAAAGATCCCAATACCCCAACAACTAATCTTACAATTAAAATAAACCAAACTACCCATCTAATAAACATAATTAATAATACTAAAGGTAAAATTTTTTGAAAAGTTATTAAAAAAAAAGCACCTACTCAATTCAAACCATCAATCACAGATGGAAATCAAAAAAAAAAGGGGCCCGCGCCCAACTTATATCTTAAAATACATCTTCTCACTCAATCCCTTCTAATATATAAATACACTACCCCAATAAATAAAGCAGACCCTAATCTTTGGATAAAAAAATATTTCATACAAGATTCAATGTTATTTATTCTTTTCTTACGATAAAATAAAAATAAGAAACTTATTATATTAACTTCTAATCCTATTCAAATAATCAACCAATCATCTCTCCCCACTACTATAATAAATCTATAAATATATAATACAAAAAAAATTATCGAAGAAGGAGTAATTATTTCATATATGAGGTATGAACCCATAAGCTTATAATTAGCTGATCTTATTATATTAATAAACTATTTATTATAATAATTGGTTACATATATCTCACTAATTTAAATAAACTTAAAATAAAAATAAGTGAGAGAAAAACATAACAAATACAAATTACTTAATTAATTAAATACAAGATTTCAATAACAAAACTTAAGTGATCGAAAGAGATTATTTAACTTCCTTCATTCAAACAGAGAAATAAATAAAGAAATCCACCTTTTTTTCTTTTTTTCGGGGGGCCTTCTCTTTTTGGGCTGAGAGGCCCCCCTTCAAAAGAAATAGGGTAACTTATTTTTATCTGTTTTTTTGTATTTAAATTTAAAATAGAATCTTCATTTACTTTAAATCAATTTTTAAGATGGAATTGATTTAAAATAAATGAAGAGAAAAAAAATAAAAATTTATTTTAAATATTAAAAATTATTAAAATTAAATTTTTATTAATTCAATTAAAATTAATTTTAATTAAAAATTAACGTAAAAATAAACCTAAATTCGTCGTATATTTATATATAAATAGCATCAAAAAAAGTTTTGCACTAGAAAAAAAAAAATTTTTTTTCTTAAACCTAAAATCCCTTTTAAAATTTTAAAAACTAACCATTTCATCTGTTACAGTGTTATTGCACGTAAAAATTTGATTTTTAAAGAGATGATATCATCTATCAGAAATACATAATTAGTAAAGCATAATAATATAATTTATTAATATTAATAATTCAACTAATCCACAAATTTAAAAACATTATTTTATAAAAACATTAATAAAAGAAATTAATCACATAATAAACCAATCCTTTAGTGCCAGCAGTTGCGGTTAAACTTTATATTTAATTATATTAAAACAAATTGAAAATTAAACATTTATAAAAAAAATAAATTACTGGTAAAATAAAATTCATTAAAAATAAAAATTTCAAATCAATTAAAATTTAAAATCTAAAATAGGATTAGATACCCTAATATATTTAAACAAAATAAGTAATAAAAAATTTTTAAAAAAACTAATTTAGTTTGGCGGCATTTCATCTGATTAGAGGAATTTGTCCATTAATCGATAATCCCCGCTAAATTTAACTTAAGTCTAAAATTTATATACCGCCATCTCAAGAATTAATTTAAAAATATTCCTCCAAATAATATATAAAAAGTTAGGTCAAGGTGTAGTTAATACCTAAGGATGAGATGAATTACATTAAATAATATTTAAGGATTTTCAATCAAAATTAAACATAAAAAAGGATTTAAAAGTAATTTTAAAATAAAATTTCAGTATGAATTAGATAATAAATGTGCACATATCGCCCGTCACCCTTGTTACAACCCAAGGTAAGTCGTAACATAGTTGATGTTTTGGAAAAAGCATCAAGAACTTTAAAGCTTTTATAGCATTTCACTTACACTGAAA